AGAACGAAAGAGAATACTAACTAATAGTAGGACTTCTCTTATACCATTCGGAAGGATCTCATTTCATAATTATCCATGACTGTTTATGTCTTGAGCATGACTACTTGATAAAATGGGGAGGGAAGTGGGGTAAATGGCCGATACTACTGGAAGGATTCCTCTTTGGATAATAGGTACGGTAACTGGTATTGCTGTGATCGGTTTACTAGGTATTTTTTTTTATGGTTCCTATTCAGGATTGGGTTCATCCTTGTAGTAATCGGATGAACTGAGTTGTAGATATGAAAGCATGTAAGAACTCAAGGGCACCTTCCCCCTCTTTGTTTTCTGATTTGAGGGGGAAGGTGCCCTTGAGTTCTTACATGCTTTCATAATATTTTATTTAATATTTTATTGATTTGATATAGATGACAAAACGGATCACCTTTACTTTTTGAGGTTTCATAAAATATTTATTTATACTTTTTATGACTTTTTTTATTGATTGCTTCCTAACTTCCTAACAGGAATTTTTCATATATATAGTATCCATTGAGACTTGCAAAGTTAGAAGAAGGGGGGATTAATTAATTTGATGGGTTTCTGTAGATCCGATATTATGCAAACCCTTGAGTTTATATATTAAAATTCAAAAGCCCCACTTTATTTATTTTAAGATCTTACACAAATTGATTTTTGAATTCATTGAAAAAATTAAATTTGTTTTTAAAAGTGCCTTTTTTGTTTTGTTTGTCCACTATTTGTTGTGCATAAAAAAAGATTATGATAAACTTCTAATAAAATCAAAACTAAACATAAGAATCTTTGACGAACAGAATCAAGAATAATTATTATTTCGACACAAGAAAGGGACGTATAAAATTCTTTTCTTGTGTCGAAGACTAGGAAAACAACTAACCCGTCCTAACAAAATGTGTTCCCCTCATTTATTCTTTCTTTTCTATTCTCCACTTCTTTTTTATTTAGTATCTAGTTTTTCTAGTTGAATAGAAAATAGTTGATACATTATATTCCATTTTAATATGACTGATCACACCACTAGAATTTGGAAACAAAGAAAAGGTAAATTGAAAAACTTTTATTTACAATATATATACTATCACCAGTGCTGTGTACAAGTAATTACTGACAGCTAGTATAAAAAAGAAGTAAACAAAAGACTTTGCATTCTTTATTTTTTTTATTATAGATAACCTAATTTCCAACAAGAATTTTGTTCTTTTTCCACGAGCTTGATGTTGATAAATTCACGGACCTAGAAATGCATTACGGACCTAGAAATTCATTTCGGACAATTGAACTTTCTCAAACTGTTTCTTTTTAAGAACCAAAAAGATTTGTGCCAAAATAACCGATGCCAAGAAGAACAAAAGGCCTTGAACACGTAATGGATCTTGAAGTACTACTTCTGCATCTCCCTGACCAAATCCACCCACATTAGGATTACTTGTTAATGGTTGATCAAGTTTGATAGATTCACTTTCTGAAACAAGAAGCTCTGGTCCTGGAGGAATAATATCAACTACTTGACGCCCGTCTGATGGATCCCCTATAGTTATTTCATATCCCCCTTTTTCCTTTCGTATAATTTTAGTTACTATACCTGCTGCTGTAGCATTATAAACCGTATTATTACTCTTGCTCCCGTCCGGATAAATCTGCCCCCGCCCTCTGTTTGCACCTACATATATGGGATATTTTAAGAAGTGAGCATCTTTTTTAGTTGCAGGGTCGGGAGAAAGAATCGGAAAGGTAATTTCACTATATTTCTGACCCGGAACAGGACCTATCACAAGAATATTTTTTTTAGTAGGGCGATAACTCTGAAAAGACAGATTTCCTATCTTTTCTTTCATCTCCGGCGAAATACGATCGGGGGGGGCTAATTCAAACCCTTCAGGTAAAATAAGAACAGCCCCTACATTCAAACCACCCTTTTTCCCATTAGCAAGAACTTGTTTCACTTGGATATCATAAGGAATTCGAACAACTGCCTCAAATACAGTATCAGGAAGTACCGCTTGTGGAACCTCAATATCCACGGGCTTATTAGCTAAATGGCAATTGGCACATACAATACGCCCAGTTGCTTCTCGTGGATTTTCATAACCCTGTTGTGCAAAAATGGGATATGCGTTTGAAATGTATGTCCGAGTTATTATGTATATCACGAGGGATAAGGAAATGGATCGAGTAATCTGTTCCTTTATCCAAGAAAGAGTAGTTCTAGTTTGCATGGTCCAATCATTGATCCCGAAAATTTCTACAATAAATTAGGTAGGTCGCTAGTATAGTTCCCTATCCACGATTCTGCTCTTTACTAAACTCAGTTAACTGCAATATAGGAAAATCCCCCCAGATTGATAGAACTAGTAAGTATTATTTTGAATGCGCTTTTCCGATGTTAGACAGTAACAAATATTAGAATTGGATTAAGATTACAGTGGACCGTTTTTCAATCATTCATCGAATGATAAATCACTACAAGTGACGGAGATATACGATTTAAATACCGGAAAATCCAATATTTGAAAATTGTATCTATAATGACTGGAAAAGTGGAAACAAGACCAGATATAATTTGATCATTATAAGCAAACCCAAAATCTTTGTACACAAAGCTAAGCAGAAGTTCCCAACCGTGGGGTGAATGGAATCCGATACATAAATCGGTTAATAAAAGAATAGAAAAAGCTTTGAGTGTGTCACTTAAGTTATATAAGAATTCCTGAACCCAAGAGTTAAAAAGAATAAGTTCTTTATTACCCAGAAGAGAATAACCACTTAGAATAACAAAATAGGTTAGATTTGTCGAGAAGTGTAAAATCGTATGAATACGATTCTCATTATGCATCTTGATCAATTGGATTGTTTCTTTTTGTATCCCTATACTCCATTTTTGAGGATGTGTCTCCGAAAATTCCTTTATCATTTCTTCCAACAAGAAAAGTTCTTTTAATTCTATGAATTTTTCTAGAATACTCTTTTCTTGAATATGATTCAAAAAAATTGCATATTTCCTAGTATTCCACCAATTTGTAATCCAAGATTCCATACTTTTTTGAAATAAAAGAGAGATCAACCAGGGTAAAAATACTATAGATGCAAGATATATAAGGGGAGTCAATTCTTTCTTTTTTGACATTTTTTTCATCTTTGAATTATTAATGAACCCACCCTATTCATCGATTCTATGTGATCGACTCTTTCGATCAAGCGTGAGTTCTATTACAAGATATGAATCCCCCCTTTTTTGTGATTCAGGGTTTAGCCTCTGATCCTACAAAGAATACATAAATAGAATAAGACTGTTTCGAATTTGAATAAGGAAATACTCATTTTTTTTTTTCAGATATCTTAATTAGTTAACTTTGAAATCCTTTCCCCCTTACGATGGATACCCGAACGAGCGAATTAAAATTAGCCAATCCCATTTCAAGACGAAATAAACCCCCTGAGCCCAAGACCAGTTGAAAAAATTATGAAAAAAGTGTCATCATCAAAAAAAAATGGCAAAACAAGACGGAATTCCGGTAATTTTTACTTTTTTTGGTACTGAATTAAGTTGCGCGGAGTTCCATATTACGCATAAAACTTTTTTGCGGACAAAGCAGTTTTGTTTTATGGCTGTTCTATATAATATATCTCTGATCCGGTTTGGCTACAATGAGTCCTCTTATATTATAAAAAAAGAGGATTCAAAAGCTTTTTCCTTTTGATGAGAAAACATTTAGTTAGTTTATTTTTCAAAAGATTTCAATTGGTACGCGCAAGAAATAGGCCAATTCCGCAGCTTTTTGTTCAATTTCGCGTGGAGTCAAATTCTCATCAGTACGAGTCAAGGGAATGTCCCCCTGGCCGCGGATTTCCATATAAAGAACACGGCGGGCAGAAATACCCTCTTTAACTTCTATTTTTATGGACTGAATATCTTTCATAAGGAATCGGAGGAAAATGCGACGATTCTTTCCAGGAAATCCCCAACGAAAAATACACACTATCCCCCCCTTTCTATCGAATCGATCATAACCACTACCCACATTCCACGCAATTGTGCACCACAAATAGGAACTAATAAAGAGACCTGCGATACCATAGAAAGACATCACGATCCCTTGTGGAAAAAAAGAGATTTGCTGATATGGAAATAAAGCTATCAAATTCCTACCAAGATAACTGGAAGTTCCAACCAATAAAAATCCTACTGAACCTAAAAAAAGGATACAGGCCCAAGCAAAATTACTTATTTTTCGAGACCCTGTTATAAGTTCTATCCATATCTGTTCTGATCGCCAACTCATACTAGATCCAGTTGTATTTTATTGGAAGTGAAAGAATAAACAAAATAAATTTGACTTTACTCTTTTTTTTGTTTCCGAAGGAACTCTCATCAACTAGCCTTATTCTAATGTGAATCTTTAGGAGTCTTCGGAGGAAGCCACACCTTAGATCATATTATACTAAATAGATATCCGTGGTATGATCTAAATCTAAGTCTTGAAAAAAATGAGATTTCATCCCGTCGGATCTAAAAAATCTTGTTTTTTTGAATATGAAGAAATAAAGAAACCATTGCCATTGCCGGAAAAACTAGGCCCACTAAGGGCACAAAAATAGAGGGTAAGTTGTTGAGAGTTGTCATAGACTGGATACCTCGATTTAAGATTTGTACCTGTTATATATTGTTATAATTGTTATATAAGGTATTTTAGAATAAAATAATTCTATTTGGAATAAATTAGACTCTAATATAAGTGAATATATATATATAATAATTGAGTATCGAATAAGTGCAAAGAGGATAGAACTAACTAAATGGGCTTCGTTTTTTTAGCTTTCTACATAAACTATATGAATGATCCAACAGGGTTTATTAGTAATAATGACGATTATCGGTAAATTATAGAAGGATGCAAGACTCTATATAGAGACAATTTTTTCTATATACATAAGTATAAGGAGAGGGTGAAAATTTTTGCCTTCCCCGAAATTCGCGAAAG